CTATATATATTTTTCTATATTCTAATTTGAAATAGAATTTTGTACCTAAGGTTAGGAATAGAATCTATTATATAATATAATTATTATTATAGTAATTCTACTAATTAAGTTATAATCTTATTCGATATTTATTATATATATATATTTGAATGTGAAAATATAGAATTTATACAATAAAAAAAATTGAATTAATAATTAATTGTAAATTAACGGAATGATTAATTGATTAATTATATCTATTCGATTAGATATGGCTATTACTGAAATTTGAAATACTAAATTACCCTTTGTCGTTGTCATTTTTTTTTATGATCCGCCCTAAGAAGAGGATATGAAGAGAAAAGGGCAATCCAGACCATAATAAAACATTCCTAGGGTTTCATTTGGAAAAGGGAAACCTAAGAGGAAAAAAAAAGAATCGACCGTTCAAGTATTCAAAATTGCACACTAAAAATGATAGGAATAGGGACATATATATATAATATACATATATATTATAATAGATATATGTTATGCGATATATATCGATATTGAATTTCTAGTTGGACCAACTACGGTCTCCAATAAAAATGAAAGAAGATAGATACGAAATCAAATCGGAGAAACCACTTTTCAATACAGGAATCGATATCTAATGAATTCAACGGTTTTAGCATAATCATAATATAAATGGAAATGAACAAAAAGAGTAAACGGCATGATGATATGTGTGATCCTAATCACATCACAAAAAAAGGGGGATATGGCGAAATTGGTAGACGCTACGGACTTAATTGGATTGAGCCTTGGTATGGAAACCTACCAAATGATAACTTTCAAATTCAGAGAAACCCTGGAATTAAAAATGGGCAATCCTGAGCCAAATCCCGTTTTATGAAAACAAACAAGGGTTTCATAAAGCGAGAATAAATAAAGGATAGGTGCAGAGACTCAATGGAAGCTGTTCTAACAAATGGAGTTGGCTGCATTGTGTTCATAAAGGAATCCTTCCATCGAAACTTCCGAAAAGATGAAAGATAAACCTATATACATATGTATACTTACGGATGTATACTTACTGAAATACTATCGCCAAATGATTAAAAATGATTAATGACGACTCCAACCGGTTCTATAATTTTTTTCTATCTATTTATATGATAGAAAAAAAAAGAATTAAATATTCATTGATCAAAACATTCACTCCATCATAGTCCGATAAATCTTTTTATTTTGAAGAATTTTTTAATCGGATTAAGAATAAAGATAGAGTCCCATTTTACATGTCAATATTGACAACAAAGAAATTTATAGTAAGAGGAAAATCCGTCGATTTTAGAAATCGTGAGGGTTCAAGTCCCTCTATCCCCAAAAAGACCTGGTTGCCTCCCTAATTATTTATCTTCTCATTTTGTTAGTGACTCAAAATTGTTTATAGTTCTTAGTCATTCTCACTCTACTATTTCATAAACCGATCTGAGCGGAAATTTTTTTTATTATCACATCATAAGCCTTATATGTGATATATATGATACGTGTACAAATGAGCATCTTTGAATAATGTAATAAAATTAAATAATTAACAATCCATATCATTATTTGTATTATTTGTACTGTTTTGTATTATTTGTACTGTATTGAAACTTACAAAGTTTTCTTTTTGAAAATACAAGAAATTCTACCAGGGCCTGGATATTACTTTGTAATATCTTTTCATTTTTTTAATTGACATAGACCCAAGTCCTATATTAAAATAAAATGAGGATGATGCGTCGTGAATGGTCGGGATAGCTCAGCTGGTAGAGCAGAGGACTGAAAATCCTCGTGTCACCAGTTCAAATCTGGTTCCTGGCACATGAGTAATTTGTATGAGTATATATTTTACAAATTAATTGATATGGGTCGACATACATATTCAGTGTTCTAGTTATAGATCATGATACATACTTATTCATCTAAGTGTCGGAGCCCCTTATTAATTAAGTTTTATGTATCTAAAACGGGTAAAAGAAAAGATGGATATTGTGTATTTTTTGTATTTCAAAGTATACAAAAGAAACGAATTAAATTTTGTTTCTTCTTACTTTTTTATTTGTTCGTGTCTCCGCCAGTAAAAAACAATGTTACGACTTCATACATAGTCGAAAGTGTAAATTTCAATTGTTTAGTTGGTTTAGTTGAAAGACCAAAAAGCAGAGTCTAGGTGAGGGGCGTGAATAGCCAAGATTGATCTTAGATACAGTACAAATAGAATATTATTTCATTCTATTTTTCATATTCTATTTCTTTATTTCTTCCTATGTTACTTTCTAGAGCCCTTCTAAGTGATGTGCGCGGTACATAGTTCATGATGTGGAACTGTTTTAATTTCATCCTATTGGCTCGGCTCATCCAAAAAAGTATCTTCAAAATTTGATAATTTCAATGAACCCTCTAATTTTTTTTTAGCCCACCTAATGAATGAAACGTCAATTACTCTGTTTGGTCTATAAGAGAACGTCCAAATATTCTTTTAATACCT